CAGATCCAAGTAGTAGTATCGGGGCCCTTAGCTATTGTTCTTGAGAAATGGCCGGGTCTGGCCCATTGCTCGAAAGAAGTTTTTATGGGATCCCTATCTACCAAAATTTTGACTTCTGGTTCCGGCGAACGAATAATCATTGAGTCCTCCTCTTTCCGGACAACACATATAAAGAGACCTGCCAACAGCCAAGAAATTGGCGAACCTACGAGAGATTCGAATTATTTTATCTCCCCTATATTTTTTTCTTTAGTTATTCACTAGAGCAATTATGATCTGGAAGTCGCTCCGGGGCAAGTGTTCGGATCTATTATGACATAGCCGCGAGGCGCTCAACGGACCTTCTTAGGTTTTGAATTGACGCAAAAACAATTTTTGTGCAATCGAGTGTATTCATAAATCGAATGACTTAAAATTTCATGTCTTACATATTATATTAATCTCTTCCCAATCGCGCGAGTAGTTATTACTAAGAGACATACTGGTATCTATATTGAGTCATTCGAGGATCTCTTTTATTAGTTTTCGTTTTATTTTAATAGCAGAAAAAAAATTCTCTACTGTTGTCCCTACGAAATACCGGAAGAACGAGCTTAGAGGGGATATAATGAAATTATTTGATTGATTCTTCCCAGAGGAGTGCTCCATGTTATTTAATGGAATAAGGTCAACAAACAAATTCTAACAAATAGAAAAAAAATTCTAAATCATAATAATATAATATTCTATAGTGTCTATAGTATTTAGTGCTCTTATTCGAAACGCCTCGTGATCTTCAACCAATTATGCGCTTCAATATAATTACCAGGAGTAAGTGCTATAGCTTGTTTCCAATACTCAGCGGCTTGATCGAACCAAGCCTCCGCAATTTCAGAATCTCCCTGTTGAATGGCCTGTTCTCCCCGGTCGGAATAGGCGGGTAAATTCCTTCCCTTAGAACCGTACTTGAGAGTTTCCTACCTCATACGGCTCAGCAGTCCCTTTTTTCTTTCGGCGCCCTGTTTTAGTTTTTATATACCATACCGCGGATATCTTATATCTAATTGAATGAGATTTCTCATAGATCCATCCCGGTTTCGTTTCGGGTTAACCAAAAAAAGAAAAAGTAGGTTAATTACATGAGTTTCAAACTTGAATTTTGATTACTATTAATAATCAAGTTTCGTTTTATCTTTTCTCCCACCTTCAGAAGAGTAAAGCATAGGTATTTCCCCTATCGTTAGAATTTTCTGCAAAGGTAACTATCTCGGTTTCATATCGAAATTTATATAGAATCTTTGAAAAAGCCTTTCGAAAGAAAAGACTTACTATCTTTGGGATCTGATGCTACACCGCTGCTCAATACCTTAGTGGATCGACTCTATTACATAAGTGGATTCCTAACCTTATTTCATATTAACATAAGTAAGCAGTTTTTATTGTATCGGCCCAAAACCTCGTTAATTGATCTTTACGGTGCTTCCTCTATCAATTAGATCCTTTATCCATAGAATAAAGTATCTAGGCATATCTTTTTCTTCATATTTTGACTTCTATGAAGTTTTTTTCTTTGCTACAGCTGATAAAAATCGTTGTTTTGGACGATTCATATGTAGAAAGCCTATTTGTTTCTAGTATTTAATAGCGGATTTTATCTTTCTTTTCTTTCTATAGTAGAGAGAGTCGCACGTAATGACAGATCACGGCCATATTATTAAAAGCTTGCGGTAAGAACGGATTTCGTTCGAGTGCCCGAAAATAATATTCCAAAGCTTTTGTATGTTCTCCGTTACTTGTGTGGATAAGGCCTATATTATAGAGTATATAACTTCGATCATAAGGATCGATTTCTAGCCGCATAGCTTCATAATAATTCTGTAAAGCTTCCGCATAATTTCCTTCGGATTGAGCCGACATCCGTTACGGTCGTCATTCGATTTAAAAAATCTCCGTTCCAGAACCATACGTGAGATTTTCATCTCATACGGCTCCTCCCTTGATTGTGCATAATGAGAATAATACATAGAATAAAAAAAAAAAAAAGATTGAAAGATTCTCATTCTGAACCGAGCGGGGCTAGTGTTTTTGCAAGAAATCTCTAGCCAACCTTCCTGCAAAAGATCTTTTCTTACCAGCAAACGGTTGGTACTAGATAGAAAAGAAGCGGTAACTCCAACAATTTCTTTGTCCCTAACGCCTTTTAATTTCCAGGAATTAGTCACTTCAACAGTCTTCGATGGTTATACGGGTATCCAAAGTACAAACGAGATGGATTTTTGCTGTCCCAACCATTCTTGTTCGTCCCAATCTAGATAAGGAAAGGGAGTAATTTATAACAAAGTTTTCGTGTTGTTGATTCCGAAGTGTAGTGCTTCTTCCCCTATGCCCCCTATTGGTATTAGTGGAGTCGGATTGACCTGTAATACAGAACCTATAGGTGTAACCTTTCGCTCAATACTAGAATCGACTCGAAAATTGAAGCATCCGAGGCTGCATTAATCGGGGATACACGACAGAAGGG